ATCGGATGAATCGGCCCAGACCGGCTTACTAATGGGATGTCCTAATACATTACAAAATTTTGCTTTAGCCAATGATCTAATTAGAGGAATAATTGGAATTATTGTATCAAGCTTTTTCATAAGATTTTCCATTATAAATGACTTTTCCAACATTTGACTCCGTACCACTGAAGGATTTAGCCGCACATTTGAAAAATAGCCCAAAAAGTCAAATGAATGCTCGGATAATTGGTTTATATGGATCTTTCCTGGTTGAGACCAAACAAAAAAATGACATTGCCATAAATGGATAAGATAGTATTTCCATTTTTTCATCAAAAAGGGCGTATTCTTTGAAGCTAGAATGGATTTTCCTTGATATCTAACATAATGAATGAAAGGGTCCTTGAAGAACCATAGAGTGGACGGAAAATCCTTATCAAAGACTTCTACAAAATGTTCTATTTTTGCATAGAAATAGATTCGTTCAAAAAAGACTCCAGAAGATGTTAATCGTAAATAAGAAGATTTGTTACGGAGAAAAAGAAAGATGAATTCGTATTCACATACATAAAAATTATATAGGAAAAGGAAAAATCTTGGATTACTTTTTGAAAAAGTAGAAATCCTTTCTTTTGGAGTAATAAGACTATTCCAATTACAATACTCATATAGAAAGAGCCTTAATAAATGAAAGGAGGAGGCATCTTTCACCCAGTATCGAAGGGTTTGAATCAAGATTTCCAGATGTATAGGGTAGGGTATTTGTACATCTGACACATAATTTAAATATGGAAATTTTTCCTCAAAAAAAGGAAATATTGAATGAATTGATCGTAAATTATAGGATTTTATGATTTCTGCCTTCTCTAAGGAAGAGATTAATTGTAGGGAAAATGGAATTTCCACACTGACGGCAAGCCCCTCTGATATTATTTGAGAATACAAATTCTTGTTGTACCCCCAAAATGGATTTTTGTTAGAATTATTAGCAGAAATAATCAAATGATTCTGTTGATACATTCGAGTAATTAAACGTTTTACAATTAGTAAACTAGATTTATTGTCATAACCTAGATTTTGCACCAAAATGGAACTATTTAAACCATGATCGTAAGCAAGTGCAAAAATATACTCCCGAAAAATAAGTGGGTATAGGAAGTCATGTTGACGAGATCTATCTAGTTCTAAATATACTTGAAATTCCTCCATTTTTTAAAATTTTATTTGGGCCAAGGATCGAAGATTTATTGGGTTATCAAATAATACATAGTGCGATACAGTCAAAACAGGGTATTCTATTCTAATAAAAAAGAAATAGATACCTAGAAAACAAGTAAGACTCATCAACGGACTCTCTCTACTCGCTTTTTCCATCTAATTGTTTTATGTTCGTTCTAGGATAACAAGATAGTTAGAAATCCTTTATTTTCTCAACCCAATCGCTCTTTTGATTTTGGAAAAAAAAAAGATCTTTATCAATATACTCTTTCTTCTACACATTTATCGCCACCCCATAATCTAATTATAATGGAGAATAGCTAATAGTTAGGATTCATAACAAAAATCAATAATCCATTCATGGGAAAAGCTTTTCCCACATCAAGTACTAATATTTTGATTTTTAACGTATAATTAGATGGGGGAATCATTCAAATTCAAAACAAAAGCTCGTTCCTTTTTGTTTACCTATAATTGGAGCCACCAAACTCTATCCATTTATTAATTCAACCCAACTGTGAATTTCTTTTGTTGCGAGCCAAGAATACGAACATGGATTTGGGCCCGATCCAATAAAAATGAAATATTCTTAGAATTCTCCATTGATACGACATGCTGCTTTTTCCATTCATTCCTTTCTGGATCAGTCGTGGTCTTACAAACTCTACCGATGGTATGGACGAATCCATTGCTTCATAGAAATGTGTAAAAATTTGAGTCGCACTTAAAAGCCGAGTACTCTACCATTGAGTTAGCAACCCTAAAAAAATAAACTACAAAAATAAACTAATAAGATGTGTAGATACAACCGCAATCAAAATAAATAAAAAGATTGAATTGGATAATAAAAAAGAATATTCCATTAAAATATAAAATCAAGAATCCAGAAAAAATATTTTAAATGTCGAAGTCGAATCGATTCTGAACATAAAAATGTTCAGATCAGATTAAAATACAAGAGATTTTATCAGATAACACTCAGATAAGAGATAAAAAAAGAAAATAACAATTTATAGACCGCCTCTTTGTCGCCTATGTTATACGTTATACATTATTTTTTTCATTTATTTTATTTAATTATTATATTCTATTTAATATATATATTATTATATTATTTTATTAGATTATTGATTTTTCTTATTATATTCTATATAATATATATATTATTGACTTTTCTTATTATATTCTATATCTTATTATATTCTATAATATATATATATTATTTATTATATTATATATTATTTATTATATATTATTTATATTATTTTATTAGATTATGATTATTGACTTTTCTTATTATATTCTATATTATATGTTATTCTATTATTATATATTATATTTTGGAGATTATTTAATTTTAGCGCCTATGTTTATGTTATACGTTATACATTATTTTTTTTCATTTATTTTATTTAATTATTCTATTCTATTTAATATATTTATATTATTATATATATATATTATGATATTATTATATTATTTATTATATTTATTATATTATTTATTATATTATTTATTTTTCTTATTATATTATATTATATATATATATCATTATATACATATATTATTATATTATTATATTCTTCATTTTTATTATTATATTTTTATTATTATATCATAATCATATTAATATTATATTAAATATTATATTATTATTATATTATAATTATAATATTAAATAATTATAAATTATAATATTAAATAAAAATAATATAGATAAAATAATATAGATATAGAAATAGATATAGAATATAAAGAAAATATAAAGAAAAAAGAAATAAAGAAAGAAAAGAATTTCTTTAATTAAAAAAAAGAACTTCTTTTCTTCTTTCTATCACAGAAAATACAACGAACCCATCTAAGTAAAAAAAATCCTATGAAACGGGAATAAAAGGATCCATTTATTCACGATCGGATTATATTTGTTTGATACACTGTTGTCAATATTAATATTAATTTTGAAAAAAGAATACAATGAAGAAAATAAACGAATTAAAAATAAAAAACTTCAATATTAAATTGAATAAATACCAATTGAGATCCAATTGAATTTAATTCAAATTACAAATGAATAATAAAAAATAATAATAAATACTAAGAAAAAAAATGGAAAATATATATAAATATAAAATTAAAAAAATGAAAAAAAAAAATGAAAATTAATAAAATAAAATATAAAATATATAAATAAAATATATAATTAAATATAATTTAATTAAAATAATTTAATTTATTACTTAATACTTAATACTTAATTTAATTTATTTTTATTATTTTTATTCATTTGCCCATTTTTATATTATCAATAAAAATGGATTTTTGTGGTTATAAAAAACAGCATTCTATGGCAGCAATAAGAAATCAAAAATTAGGTATGAATAGAACAAGAGAGCGGGGGGGGGAGATAAGAGAGAAAAAGATTATAAAAATCTACATAAAAGTCTTCCACACCCTCTTTTTCTTTTTTTTTTTTTATTATTTATTTAAATTGAATTTCGTTTGTTGATTAGGATTAAGTTCCATAAAAACACCCGCCTTTTTTGAAATATCCTGAACAGTTCCTGTAGGTTGAGCGCCTTTTTCAAGGAAATATAGAATAACAGGAATATTTAAATAGGTTTGATTCTTTATCGGATCATAAAAACCCACTCTCCCAAGATCTCTCCCCTCTCTTCGGGATCGAACATCAATTGCAACGATTCGATAAACGGCTCATTGGGATAGATATAGATAAACAATACACCCCCCCTAGAAACGTATAAGAAGTTTTCTCCTCGTACGGCTCGAGAAAATTCGAAATTATGTTTATGTATAGAATTATGATGTCAAATAGATTCATAAAATCATCAAATCAATTAGACTATGATTAAAATTTTTTTTCTATTCTTTCCCAAAAAAAATCACTCGTATTCGCAACCTCATAACTCAAGTTGGATAACTCTCAAATAACTCAAAGGAAAACAAAACCTTTAGTTAGTTATTTCATTTATTGAGCGGTCTCTACCCCCTTTCTTGTCTGTCTCCTTTAGCTTTAGAATCTATTTTTTGTCTTCAGTCAGTGTAATATAGTTGTTGAGACAATTGAAAATGGTATTTACTTGTTCCACGATCCGTTAGCTTTTCCTTGAATCATTGGGTTTAGACATTATTTCGAGGATCTTTAATCATTTCAAAAATGGCAGCAACATACCCATTTTTTATTTCTTTCCATCAAAGAATCGTACAAATAGATGGTTGATTCCCCCAGATCCACTTTTGATCGAAATAGTTTTACCAATTCCAACAAATTTTACTTTCTTTTTTTAACTTGCTCGAATTGGATCCTTTCGATTTCTATAGCGAAAATATACTTACGAAGTTGTTGGAACTTATTAATTTTCACTAACCCTAGAAACTTGCCCCTGAGAAATGAATCAACTCGAGCTCCATCATGTACTATTTCCATCATCAAACCCTCCCTCCTCCCCAAAAAAAGAAATTCGAGTGGAATAGAACAAACGATGTCGAGAAAGAGCACCTTCATCTCTATATAATAGAAAAAGTGGTGGATGTAAGAATCCACGGCTAATGTAATCATGTCTTTCAAGTCGCACGTTGCTTTTTACCACATCGTTTCAAACGAAGTTTTACCATAACATTCCTCTAGTTTGGAGCCGGCATGTAATTGATTCAATTCTGAAATCATGAATAGTCATTGATTCAATCGATCCATAATAATCCATATTTTTTCCTTCTATATGAATGGAAGATTTCTAAAGTAAAAGTAAAGAAATATAAAAAAAATTCAAATGAATTCGATATTGTAGGAATCTAATTTCTATTCTATTTCTATTTATTTTTTAGAAAAATAGAGATTCAAAAAAAGAATAAATAGAAAAAAATATAGAATTAGAATTCAAAATTTTAATAGAAGATCTTTATTTATTATCAAAATCCAATTTAAATTTATAAATTTTTTAATTAATATTTTAATTAATATTCAATATGAAATATATTTTTAAATATATAAATATATTATAAATATATATAAATATATTATAAATATAAATTAGAAATATATAAATAATAAATCTTATTTAATATATTTTCTATTTTATTAAATTCAAATAATAATAAAAATTTTGAATATACATATACAATACAAATAAAAAAAAAAGAAGTTCTTTTTGAATCTACATTTTCAAAGTGACTCGATTTAGAGATGAATCATTAAAAAAAAAAGAAGAATCACATTCTACCCAATATTATATACTCTTAAACAAAAGGTTTCTCAAAAAAGGGCAATCTTGATTATGATATATAATTTGTATTCAGATATGATATATATCATGAATGGATATGCTCTGGGACGGAAGGATTCGAACCTTCGAATATCGGGACCAAAACCCGTTGCCTTACCGCTTGGCCACGCCCCATTTTTATTTCTATTCGACACTACTAAACACTATTATTGATATTGGTTATTCGTCAATTCCAGTCCAAATATCTAAATATCTATAGAATAAATTGTTGCTAGAATTTTGGTATGTCTAGATATAGAATGAAACTTAAATTATTGATCATTACATATAATTCAATTAAGATATTGCATGAAAGTCTGATTTCTTCTATTTTTTATTTCTTTTTATTTCAGAAGATTTTGAATTTGATAAGTTCAAATCAAAGAAGGATTTTTTTGGTCTACTTTTTGTTATTTGATTCATCATTTTATTCATAATTTATTCGATTTTTTTCTTCTATATATTATATTCTATATTCTATATATTATATTCTATATTCATTCTATTTTATTTTTTTATTCTAATATTATTCTATTTTAGTCTAATATTCGTATTCGATTTTTTTTATTATTTTATTATTTTTTTTTTGATTTCTTATTAACTTATTAATAATAATTAATAGTATAAATCTTAAATGAAATCAAAAAAAAAAAAGAAATTAAATTGAAAATTCATTTATTAGAAAATTCAGAATATAATATATTAATAATAATATAAACTTAAAATATAAACTGAATCTTAATACTTAATAATATTAACTTAATTTGAATTTTTTTTTAATTGAATTCACAAAAAGAAAAAATACAATTATCTTAAAGAACAAAATGTTTGTTATGCTTAATATCTTTAGTTTGGTCTGTATTTGTATTAACTCTGCTCTTTATTCAAGTAGTTTTTTCTTCGCGAAATTACCTGAAGCCTATGCTTTTTTGAATCCAATTGTAGATATTATGCCAGTAATACCTGTACTCTTTTTTCTCTTAGCTTTTGTTTGGCAAGCTGCTGTAAGTTTTCGATGAGATCTTTAATTTGAATACTAATACTGTCCTAGAAAAATTCATAATTTATTCGAAAAAAAGATTCGAACATTTTATTTTAATAATCTTGATTTCTAAGATCAGATAAGTTTTACAGTGTGAATCCTCATGTGTACTATAGGAGAATCTATTCTCTTTCTTTTTTTTTATGATCTTGGAGATTGTGTAATGCTTACTCTAAAACTTTTTGTTTACACGGTAGTGATTTTCTTTGTTTCTCTTTTCATCTTCGGATTCCTATCTAACGATCCAGGGCGTAATCCGGGACGTGAAGAATAAAAAATCATATTTTTTATTCTTTTGTTTTCTGTGTTTTCCTTGCTTGTGCTTGATTTTGAAATATTCTTATTATCTATTTTTCATCTTTCAATTTTAACTTTTATAAATTAAGAATTCTAAATATAAATTAGAAATCTATTTTATTATTTTATAAATAGAATTCTAAATATATTAAATTCAATTCTAAATATATTAAATTCAATTTCAATATAGAAATATATTAAATATATAAATTAGAAATAAATATTTATATTCTATTTTCAATATTTCAAAAATGAAAAAGAAATAAAAAAAATAATCATATTCTATTTATATTAATTATATTATATTATAATAATAATAAATAATAATAATAATAAATATTGTTAATAAAAAAATTCAAACAAACAAAGAAAAGAAACAAAAGAGACTCCGTTCTATAAATTAAAAAAAAAGGTAAATAAGATACCAAATCATTGATGAAAACGGAAAGAGAGGGATTCGAACCCTCGGTACGAAAAATTCGTACAACGGATTAGCAATCCGACGCTTTAGTCCACTCAGCCATCTCTCCTTATAATATATATATAATATATAATTAGAATAGAATTCTAATTTATAATATAGAATATTCTAATTTATATAATCTAATTTATATAATTAGAATACTCTATATAATAAATAATACTCTATATAATAAAAAAAATAGAATTCTATTCTAATTATAATAGAAATTTGAGATTTTGAAATTCTAGAAATTCGAAAATTCAAATAAAAAAAATGAATTTAATTTATTAATAATTTTTTAATTTAATAATTCAAATTTAGAATTATAAAAAAAAAAGAATATAATAAAAAACATAAACATAAACAAATAATATAAATAAAATATATATTTAATTAAAAAATTTAAAAGATTATTAAAATCAAATTAGTATAAATTATTATAATAACTTTATTATAATATATTAGAATTATACTAATTTATTAGAATATTAGAATTATACTAATTTATTAGAATATTATTATTTATAGTTTATAGAATAAAATTCTATTTATTAAATTTTATTAAATTATTAAACAATAAACAATATTCTATTTATAGATTATAGAATTTATAGAATTCTAGAATTATATATATATTATTTATATATATATTATTTATATATATTCTATTATATAACATATATAACTATATAACATATATAACATATTCTATTAGAATAACATATTCTATTCTATTATATATATATTATATATATATAGAAAATTATAGAATAAATTATAGAATATAGAATAAAGAATAAAAAAAACTTGTTTTTTCAGCCCGGCCAGGTTAATACCTAGCCGGGCCTTTTTTGTTCCCATGAATTCTGGATAAAAAAGATTTATTTGATCTGAAAAAAATACTTGTTATTGAAACAAGATCAAACATAAGAATGTCATTTCTTATTACTCTTTCTTTTTTTCCCGTAAAGTATCTAAAAAAAAAAGAATGGAACTAAGGATTTTTGCACAATGCATTTTTATGTTATGGCTTAAGTAGTTTTGTCGAGATGTATCTGTCAAAACACCTTTAGCAAAACAAAATCAAAAAATCCAATGGGTCCTCTTTTCTTAATTCCATTAGATCCCCTTACGAAACACGTCAGCACTATAAATTTTATGATTCTTTTATGATCCTATTTCTGATTCCCTTGTTGGACAAAAGTTCCATTTATATACAATAATCGCATTGAAGCGGGTATAGTTTAGTGGTAAAAGTGCGATTCGTTCTATGGATCCCTTACTAGTTAAGGGATCCCTCGTTTGATTCATATTCCGATCAAAAACTTTATTTCTTATCTTAAAAGGGTTTAATCCTTTACCTCTCAACGAAGAATTCGAGGAATAATATACATTATCGTAATTTATATTCAAAAAGAATCAATTCGAAATTGACAAATTGAATTATGAAATTACAAAAACATAAGTTTTTTGAATTGGATCAATACTCCCAAATTTTTGAGTATGAGTAAAGGATCCATGGAAAAAGATATAGAAAGTTTTTTTTATCGTAACTAAATCTTCCATTTTTTTATTTATATAGGAGAGATTGAAGCAAAATAGCTATTAAACGATTACTTTAGTTTACTAGAGATATCGACATATTTCTATTTTTTTTTTAGCTCGATGAAAATAAAATGCTTTTCCTAAGGGTTCTCTTAAATAGAAATAGAGAACGAAGTAACTAGAAAAAAAAAGATTGTTAGAATCCGCCTCTTCTAGATTCTAGAGGGATCATCTAAAAAGCGGGATGTTTTGAATGCATTCAGACAGATTCAGACAGAGGGGCTGACATAGATGTTATGGATGGCATTTTTTTTTACGTCTTCCATTTTTATTTGGTAATCTGTTCCATAAAGGAGCCGAATGAAACCAAAGTTTCACGTTCGGTTTTGAATTAGAGACGTTAAAAATGATGAATCAACGTCGACTATAACCCCTAGCCTTCCAAGCTAACGATGCGGGTTCGATTCCCGCTACCCGCTTCTATTATATCTCTATATTCTATTCGAAGCTCAATTTGTGTATTATAGAATAGAATATAGAATAGAATTAATATTCTAATTATAGAATTAAAAAACTAAAACTAATTAATTTAGTTATTTAGTTTTTAACTAAAAAAAAATCGACTAGAATTAGAAAAAGAAAGAAAATAGAATTTATTAATTCATTCTAATTCTTTAATTTGAATCTAATTATATTAATTTAATGTAAAAATCGTAAAAATAGAAATGCAATTCATCATTAAATTGAATACACAATCCCCAGATCACATATTCCTTTTTCCGAATAGAACAATAAAAAAACAATTGTAATAAAAAGAAAAGCGTCCATTGTCTAATGGATAGGACAGAGGTCTTCTAAACCTTTGGTATAGGTTCAAATCCTATTGGACGCAAATTATTTGCATATATATATTTAATTTGATTTCTATGTCAAGAAAAAGATTTTGAATGCTTTGAATTTAACAAAAGACACTTAGGCTTTTAGAGTAATTTTTTGCGTAATAACTTAACTTATTTACATAAGTTATACACAATTTATATCTTGACCCTCTCCTCTATTTTTTATAGAATCTTATAAAAAAAAATCGTGGATTTCTTAAAAAAAAATAGAAAATATATTAAATTCTCATTTTTAATTAATTAAAATCAATATAAAATGAATATTATTAATTAA